TTGCTAATTTTTACCGAATTGTTGTACATTTCAATCTACGTTAAGTATTCTACGTTGAAATACGAGTGTCCGTCATTAACTACATATACACATATGGTCATATATGTATTAGTATTATGTATTACAAATTAGAATAAAATAAAAAAAAAAGAAGGAGGACCTAAAATGCGAAATCTAAAAACATACCTTTCCGTGGCACCTGTAGTAAGTACTCTATGGTTTGGTTCTTTAGCGGGTTTATTGATAGAGATCAATCGGTTATTTCCGGATGCGTTAATATTCCCCTTTTTTCATTATAGTAAGTGAGACGTGAAAGGGGTGAATAAAATCAGAACTATAATAAAAAATCTTTGACTAATACTTTTTTTTATTTTTTTATAATAAAAAAATAAAAATAAATAAAAGCAGATTCACCCTAGTCAAACTACGAACTCAGGGTTTCGAGACCAAAAAAAATTATTTTATATTTTATAAAAGTGTGAGAAATAAAAAGAAATACTTATAATAACAATATCATACAAGAGAATTCAATGAAAAATTAAATATTGTACAGCAATTATAAGTATAAAGTTAGAAATCATTATATTACTTATTATTACTATATTGATAGATTGCAAGGAAATCCTTCATAATTGGATTTCACTTTAGCAACGTCTATTTTTTCTTTCTTCTTCGCTTCGGAAAATGGAAAAAGAGAACGGTTGAGTCAATCAAAAATCCAAAGGAGGTTCATGGCCAGGGGTAAAGATGCTCGAGTAACGATTATTTTGGAATGTATCTCTTGTGTTCGAAGCCGCGTTAATAAGGAATCACTGGGCATTTCCCGATATATTACTCAAAAAAATCGACATAATACGCCTAGTCGATTGGAATTGAGAAAATTCTGTACCTCTTGTTACAAACATACGATTCACGGGGAGATAAAGAAATAGATCTAATCGACCGCTTGCGCGTCCGCCTTGCTTTTCAAAGAAGACGAAAAACTACATATTTTTTATACCAATTTTTTTATATTAATATTATTTATAGAAAAAAATTGGTATAGAAAAAAATATATAACGGATCCTATATTTAGTGAAATATAAAATAAAAAATCCTTTTTTTAATTTTAAATCATTTCTGATTCAACCAAAATAGAATTAGGATTTTCAAGACAAGGACTAGAATCCAATGGCTAAATCCAAGCGGCTCCTTCTTAAATTTAAGCGATCTTTTCGTAGGCGTTTGCCCCCGATACAATCGGGGGATCGAATTGATTATAGAAATATGAGTTTAATTAGTCGATTTATTAGTGAACAAGGAAAGATATTATCTAGGCGAGTGAATAGATTAACCTTAAAACAACAACGATTAATTACTATTGCTATAAAACAAGCTCGTATTTTATCTTTGTTACCTTTTCTTAATAATGAGAAACAATTTGAAAGAAATGAGTCAACTTCTAGTTCTAGAACTACAGACCTTATAATTCAAAATAAATAAGCTTGCTCTTCAATTGAATCAAAAAAAACTTAAATCCAACTTCAAATGCGCATTGATATTTTGTTCAAAAATTTGAAAAATAAATCCTTTTTTATTGAACGTGTTTATTTATTGTGACGACTTTATCATAATTTATCATAATCATATGATATCCTATATTTTTTATACTAATTTATACTCTACCTTCTCAAATTAACTCATCGGAGAAACATTACATTGGATTCCTCGCAATCTCTTTATCTTCTTTTAAGATCTCGCTGTAAATCATATAAAGACAATTCCTATTTAATATAGCAATCTGTGCAAGTATTTTACGATTAAGAAGCAAGCGCCCCTTATACAGATTGTGTATTAATCGACTATAACTATAGTATAGTTTATTGGTTCGAATTACTGCATTTATCCGAGTAATCCACAAACGACGAAAATTTCTCTTTTGCCTACCCCTATCTTGATGAGACGAAACCAAAGCTCTTATTTTCTGTTGAATAATAGTCCGAGAAAGTCTTGAGCGAGCTCCTTGAAAACTTGCCGCAAATAAACGAATTTTGGTTCTACGTCTTCGGGCAATATAGCCGCGTTTAATTCTAGTCATTGAATAAATGAAACTTTGGTTAATAACTAATAGATTTCTTTTCTTTCAGTTATTTCCTTTACCTTTCCTAATTTATTAATAACAAAACGGATTCTTCCAGTGTATAAAAAAAAATTCCAATGCCTTTTGCTACTATAACCTTCCTGACCACGATTTATTTCTAGGCTTTTCGCCTAGAAATAAGAAATTGTATTGATACTAGATATCAAAAACATAGTAAATAAAATAGGTATAGTGGTTTCCTTCGTTTTTATGGTTGCTTATTAACGGTGAGGTCCTCTCTATACACCGGAGCCCCCTCCCTCATTTCATCAATCTTATTGTTAACTTGTACAGTTTACACTTTTTGGCTCTACCCATTATTATCCAGTAATAGGTTTTTCACAAAAAGACCAACCTATACAGTAACGGTATTTTTTTTATTATGAGGATTAGCTGAGTAGCTGACCTTGTTAGTCCGTTCTTGCAGGAGTCAAGAATTAAGGGTATAATCTTTTTGCTTTTTAAATAGTATTTCCCTGCTTAATGAATACCATTTTCTATCAATGGGGAATTCTTTCTCATCTTAAATTATAAGTGTAAATGATTGGATTTGTACCAATGTCAACCATAAATTATTTTGATAGCGCAATAGAAGGAAAGGATATGCTAGATTTTTTTTAATATTTTCCTTTTTAGTATAGTGACGGGTCTTCTTACATTCTCTCCCATATCACTATTTCTCATTACTTATACTTAATTCATTTTTATTTTTGCGTAGTCCATGATCTGAACGAGTCACACATACACCCTAGTACATGTTCCTCGTCGCTGAGGACATCCTCCAAGAGCGGGGGATTTGGTGACCTTTTTAATTGGCTGGCGTGTGTTTCTAATAAGTTGTTTAATAGTTGGCATGTTGAATCATATAACAGAATGGGATGGTTTAGATCGATCCTAACCGGATAATTATGAATCCTTTTTTATTGAATCTATTAACCCCAGTAAGAAGGTAAAATATCACATTATATACTTTTACTTTCGTAAAATCTATCTTATTTTTATTAAACCGCTACAAGATCCACAAGTCCGTGAGTTTGGGCTTCTATTGCTGACATAAAAACATCTCTTTCCATATCTTCGGAAACAACCCATAAGGATTTGCCCGTTCTTTGTACATAAACCTTTGTGAGGGTTTCGCGCAGCGTCAGTAGTTCTTCTGCTTCCAAGATAAAATCTCCCGTCGATGCCTGATAAAAAGAACTGGAAGGTTGATGGATCATTACCCTGATGAAATAACATCATAAATTATTATTCTAGCGTGAAAGAATAATATTAATCTACTCAAACTATATAAAAAAGATAAATTTTAAGAACCGTACGAGCATCTTTTCCATATTGCATACGGCTCCATAATGGATTAACTTTATTTACCTTAAATTGAAGAAATATAAAATTATATTGGTTATCATATTCACATAGGTAAATGATCCACTAACCACCCTTCTTTTTGGAGTAATTAAAAAAATACTACGATGGTTCCGTTGCTTTATATATTAATTTCCTCCATGATTTAGCAATCCCAAAGTTTATTTTTTTTTGTATTCTTTCAGAATAATATAAAGTTTATTTTTTTTTTGTATTCTTTCAGAATAATATATTGTTAAGAGTTTTTTGGTGTGAAAACAAAAAAATTTGTGACGCTCTAATGTGTCTCCTACTATATCAGATAAAATAGGAAATGCCCTTTATCTCATACTACTCTTTCGATACATAAGTTAACTATTTTGAAAAAAAAAAACTAATATTAATTTAATATCGAATTCAAAGTGCCATGCTATTATTACTTAATAGTCCTTTTTCATATATCGCGAAGGCATAGTCTTGTTTTCTTTTTTTTATCTCAAATAAAAAACTCAGTGGCGCTAAGCGTGCGGGAATGCTAGACGTTTGGTAATTTCTCCTCCGACCAGAATAAAGGATCCCATTGAGGCGGCTAATCCTATGCATATTGTTTGTACGTCTGGTTGCACAAATTGCATAGTATCATAAATACCTAATCCAGGTATTACCCATCCACCAGGAGAGTTTATAAACAAATACAGATCTTTGGTATCATCCTCTATACTGAGATATACCATAAGACCAATAAGTTGATTTGATATCTCGGTATCTACATCTTGTCCTAAAAAAAGAATTCTTTCTCGATAAAGTCGGTTGAGTGGGCTAAAATTGTATTCCCTCGGAACCGTACATGCATCTTTTAATGCATACGGTTCAATACACCTCGCGAAAAAAAAGAATCAATGTATCAATGTGTAGATTCTAGTTTTTTTAGAAATAAAAATTCACTAAACTTTTCGTACTAACTTCTTATTGATGTATTCTTTACACTTTACATCAGGATTTAATCCAAATTACAATGTAATTTTCTTGTTCCTGAATGGCCCTCTTGAATTCTTTTAGGTTTATGCTCTACTCCGAGTAAAGATCTAACCGAGTTTGATTTGTCTATATAGGCCAAATACCTAACTACTACTTCTTTTTGCTACGATTTTTTTTTAATTAAAAATTTTTTCATGTCTCTCCCCAAATCTAATATTCAATGCATTCATCATATTACTCAATTTATTAACATTTTGAGATCACTTGTGTTTTTATATTATAAATATTATATTAACTATAAATCATAGATATATTATATATTAACAATAGGCTTTTTCTAAACGGAGCCTGCGGAATATTTCCTTTTATTGTTCGAACCAAAACAACCATAAATAAGTCTAATTGCTAATATTAATCTGTATAGCCCCTAATAAATATAATTTTTATACTTTTACTTTTCATTTCACGCTCCAAATTTTTGATGATTGAATCAATCTTTCTTGGGCGAAAGAGAGGATATCTCAATCGGGTAAGAGAACGGGGAAATACCATATAACCAAATAGATCTGACAAGTCGCACTATACGTCAACCCACGATGCATCTTCTTCTCCAGGACTTCGAAAAGGTACTTTTGGAACACCAATAGGCATTAAACGAAAGAAAAATGAAGTACTATATTTCACTTTGATGTGAAAGCGTAAAAATGTATTTATTGTCTTACGAATATTTTATCCAGAGATTAAAAAAATAATAAGTTCATAAATAAAGTAAGACAGAATGAATAAAATAAATTTTTTACAAATAGGTATTTTCCGTGGGATGATGAACAAATATAGATGCAGTTAATCGTATAAAAAACTATCACCGGCCCACCATTGCGTATTTGTACTTATCGGGTGTAGAATAAATCTGCTTCTTTTTCTTCCTAGGAACAAAAGAATTCTTTTTTTTTAATAGATATTCTTACTAAAAGAATAGAACAAATTGGAATCCTTTCCTCAAGATAATCCACTAAAAACTTAAAGTAAGGTCCATAGTATAGTTTTTTTACAGTGCAATAAAGTTACATAGCGGCTATTTTTAATTGAAAAAAGGGAGTATTTTTATGGGTTTGCCTTGGTATCGTGTTCATACGGTTGTATTGAATGATCCCGGCCGTTTAATTTCTGTCCATATAATGCATACTGCTCTGGTTGCTGGTTGGGCCGGGTCCATGGCTCTATACGAATTAGCGGTTTTTGATCCTTCTGACCCTGTTCTTGATCCAATGTGGAGACAGGGTATGTTCGTTATACCCTTTATGACTCGTTTAGGAATAACCAATTCCTGGGGTGGTTGGAATATCACAGGGGGGACCCTAACAAATCCGGGTATTTGGAGTTACGAAGGTGTGGCTGGTGCACATATTGTGTTTTCTGGCTTGTGCTTTTTAGCAGCTATTTGGCATTGGGTGTATTGGGATCTAGAAATATTTTGTGATGAACGGACAGGCAAACCCTCTTTGGATTTGCCCAAGATCTTTGGAATTCATTTATTTCTCTCAGGGGTGGCTTGCTTTGGTTTTGGTGCATTTCATGTAACAGGATTGTATGGTCCCGGAATATGGGTATCCGATCCTTATGGACTAACGGGGAGGGTACAAGCTGTAAATCCAGCGTGGGGTGTGGAAGGTTTTGATCCTTTTGTTCCGGGAGGAATTGCTTCTCATCATATTGCAGCAGGAACTTTGGGCATATTAGCAGGTCTATTCCATCTGAGTGTCCGTCCGCCCCAACGTCTATACAAAGGATTACGTATGGGAAATATTGAAACCGTCCTTTCCAGTAGTATCGCTGCTGTCTTTTTTGCAGCTTTTGTAGTTGCAGGAACTATGTGGTATGGCTCAGCAACTACCCCGATTGAATTATTTGGCCCCACTCGTTATCAATGGGATCAAGGCTATTTCCAACAAGAAATATATCGAAGAGTTAGTGCAGGGTTAGCTGAAAAGCAAAGTTTATCTGAAGCTTGGTCTAAAATTCCCGAAAAATTGGTTTTTTATGATTACATCGGCAATAATCCTGCAAAAGGGGGATTATTCAGAGCGGGTTCAATGGATAGCGGGGATGGAATAGCTGTTGGTTGGTTAGGACACCCTATCTTTAAGGATAAAGAAGGTCGTGAACTTTTTGTACGTCGTATGCCTACTTTTTTTGAAACATTTCCGGTTGTTTTGGTAGATGGAGACGGAATTGTTAGAGCCGATGTTCCTTTTAGAAGGGCGGAATCTAAATATAGTGTCGAACAAGTAGGTGTAACGGTTGAGTTCTATGGCGGTGAACTCAATGGAGTCAGTTATGGTGATCCTGCTACTGTGAAAAAATATGCTAGACGTGCTCAATTGGGGGAAATTTTTGAATTAGATCGTGCTACTTTGAAATCCGACGGTGTTTTTCGTAGCAGTCCGAGGGGTTGGTTTACTTTTGGACATGCTTCTTTTGCTCTGCTCTTCTTCTTCGGACACATTTGGCATGGCGCTCGAACCTTGTTCAGGGATGTTTTTGCTGGTATTGACCCGGATTTGGATGCTCAAGTGGAATTTGGAGCATTCCAAAAACTTGGAGACCCTACTACAAGAAGACAAGTAGTCTGATACAATAGATATATATTTTTTGTATTTAGTTTTTTGATTTTGATATAGGCTACCAAAAAAGCTTGATTTGAATCTTTGACTCTTGTCTTGCTCTTTCTTTATCCGGAAGACGATCTCAAATAAACAGGTATGGAAGCTATAATTGTAAATTACGCTCGAATCTATGGAAGCTTTGGTTTATACATTCCTCTTAGTCTCAACTCTAGGAATAATTTTTTTCGCTATCTTTTTTCGAGAACCGCCTAAAGTTCCAACTAAAAAAACAAAATGATTTTTCTGTATCTCAATTGAAAGTAATGAGCCTTCCAATTTTGGAAGGCTCATTACTTCAACTAGTCTCCGTGTTCCTCGAATGGATCTCTTAGTTGTTGGGAGGGTTGCCCAAAAGCAGTATATAAGGCGTACCCAGTAAAACTTACAAGTAAACCAGATAGAAAGATGGCAACTAATGTAGCTGTTTCCATTTTTATATAATTTCAAGACCGCAATGGTCTATGCTAAGATCATTTATTTACAACCGAATGGTATACAAAGTCAACAGATCTCAATGAATATAAAATAGGATTTATGGCTACACAAACCGTTGAGGGTAGTTCTAGATCTGGTTCAAGACGAACTAGTGTCGGGGCTTTATTGAAACCGTTGAATTCAGAATATGGTAAAGTAGCTCCTGGTTGGGGAACTACTCCGTTAATGGGTATTGCAATGGCTTTATTTGCCATATTCTTGTCTATTATTTTAGAGATTTATAATTCTTCTATTTTACTGGATGGAATTTCAATGAATTAGATTCTATTAAGTTAACTGGCTGTTCAAGCTAAGGCAGACCCCTTTTTTTTATCCCATTCTATATTTAATTTGGCAGTTCGACCGTGAAATTTCTTTGTTTCTGCTTTTCCGGAATATGAGTGTGTGACTTGTTAGAATGGATCCTATAGATAGTACAGAGGTAGGTCTGTGATCTTGATACAGATGGTTTTATTTCGTCAGATATTCTCATTATATGCTCGTATCTGAAGCACGGAATCTATATAATATTACAAAGTATTTAGAACTATGATTCATACTTAATATTCAGACTTCGTCGCCGGCTTTACACATCTTTTTTAAACTCTTGTTTATACTTATTTTGATCAAAATCCAAAGATACCTTTGGATTTTTAGTCATTATCTCTATTCATTGAATAAATGAGGATCCAATGGTTCTTACTCACGGAATTTGCGGGCTTAGTTTGACAGGGTTTTATTGACTCATCGTGGTTCTAATATGAACCTGAGGTTGTAATTCATTCATAGGTCTTAACAAGAAAATTCCTATCAATAATAAAGAAAACCGTCCTAAAGTCTCATTACACACAAAAAGAATAAAAAAAATAAAAATAGGAAATTATAGAAGATTCAAGAGGCCTCAACATATAAATGAAGGAGCCGACTTGATATGTTGGCATTATAACCACAATAAATAACTTTCGGGTTTTTTTCGTTTTCGTTCGTATCGTCAGAAAAGAGTGAATTGTACAATTAGGCAGTTTCAAACACGTATCCGATAGAATTTTATATTTTGGTCTTTATGTTCGAGCCGTACGAGATGAAATTCTCATATACGGTTCTCAGAGGGGAGTACCTTGGTTTACCTATCTCAATAAAATCTATGATTGGTTCGAAGAACGTCTTGAGATTCAGGCAATTGCTGATGATATAACTAGTAAATATGTTCCTCCTCATGTCAACATATTTTATTGTCTAGGAGGAATTACGCTTACTTGTTTTTTAGTACAAGTAGCTACAGGGTTTGCTATGACTTTTTATTATCGTCCGACAGTTACGGATGCTTTTGCTTCTGTTCAATATATAATGACTGAAGCTAACTTTGGTTGGTTAATCCGATCAGTTCATCGATGGTCAGCAAGTATGATGGTACTCATGATGATCCTACACGTATTTCGTGTGTATCTCACGGGGGGCTTTAAAAAACCTCGTGAATTGACTTGGGTTACCGGTGTGGTTTTGGCTGTATTGACCGCATCTTTTGGTGTAACTGGTTATTCCTTACCGTGGGACCAAATTGGGTATTGGGCTGTAAAAATTGTAACAGGTGTGCCAGAAGCTATTCCTGTAATCGGGTCGCCCGTGGTAGAGTTATTGCGCGGAAGTGCTAGTGTGGGACAATCCACTTTGACTCGTTTTTATAGTTTACACACTTTTGTATTACCTCTTCTTACTGCCGTATTTATGTTAATGCATTTCCTAATGATACGGAAGCAAGGTATTTCTGGCCCTTTATAGATAGTCTCTTGTAGCTAGCTATTTGTAATCAATCATTCATTACTTCGGGAAGAAACAAAAGTATTTTATTGCTACAAATATGTATTATTGATAAGAATAAGACATGTATTTGGATTTTTCTCTTCAGCTCTACAAAAATGGATAAGTTTATTATTTAGTTTATTATTTATTTTTTTTATTCGACACTCGTAGTTGAAGTGAATTTTTGTAAGATTAAATGGATTATGGGAGTGTGTGACTTGAACTATTGATCGGGCTGTGCAGAATATATATTTTTATCTGCCACATTTGAATTCCCAACCAAAAATGTGTCTTTGTTCCAACCAGCGTGAAAGCCCCATACAGAAGTATAGGCTGGTTCGTTTGAAGAGAATCTTCTTTTTCTATGATCAAACTTAATCATGTCATGTATGAACAGGCTCCGTAAGATCCAGTACAAAGAATAAGTGATGTGGCATAATTTTTCTTATGTTTTATTTTTATATATTTCACTTACTTAATAGTATATAAATGGATTCATTTCCTTTGCATTGACTTGATTTATTATACTATCGGAGTGAAACAAGGGATCTAAAGAAAAACAGAGGCTAAATTCTATTAGTAAGAAGTAAATCCTTTGTATAACAAAAAAGTTCGCTTT